CCATTGCATCAGGTAACCATACATGAAGGGGAAATTGTGCAGATTTAGCAATGGCACCAGCAAATAATAGAACAGCGCACAAAGTAACAAATAAAAAATTTACTTCATTATTATAAATCAAGTTATTATTTATTTGGAATAAATCACGAAATTCGAAACTCCCCGTTACCCAATAAAACCCTAAAATGCCTAATAATAAACCAAAATCGCCCACACGATTAGTTACAAACGCTTTTTGACAAGCCTTTGCTGCAACAGGTCGTGTGAACCAAAACCCTATTAATAGATACGAACATATCCCAACTAATTCCCAAAAAATATAAATTTGTATCAAATTTGAACTAGTAACTAATCCCAACATGGAAGTACTGAAAAAACTCATATAAGCAAAAAATCTCAAATATCCGTGATCATGAGACATATAATTATCACTATAAATAAGAACCATAATTCCAACAGTAGTGATTAATATTGACATAATAGAAGTAAGTGGATCAATCAAGTATCCGAATTCTAAAGAAAAATCATTATTGATAATCCAAGACCATACATATTGATAGACAGAACTGCTATTTATTTGCTGAATAGAAAGATTCATGGAAAAAATCATGACTATACTTAACAATAAAACGCTTTGAAAAGCCCACATACGACGAAGACTTTTTGTTGCCGTCGGAAAAAGAAGAAGTCCCAACCCTATTAACATAGGAACTGGAAGTGGAAGAAAAGGTATTATCCACGCATATTGATATATCTGTTCCATAAAAAAAGTTTTTTATTCTTAATTAATTGTTTCCGATTCACCGGATTTTACCTCTTTCGAAAAAGTCAATAAAAAATCAATATATGCACTAACTTATTTAATAATTTTAGATTAGTATTTATTCTGAGTCTTTTCAAAATCGTTCAAATATTCAAAACAAGAAGTTATAATTGGTCAAATGATATGACCAAGCGACATATAAAAACATAAAAACAATACTTATTATAGGAAAATGAAAATAGAAATTATTACGATAAATTATCATAATAATAATAAGAATTTCTATTTGTAGAGCAAGAATAAAAATTTGGGCTAAAAAGAGTACTTGATGCTGATATGAATTATAGGATTAACTAAGGTCATCGGTCTAATGAAATCTAATGAAATAAAAATTAGTTAGTTTATTTTTACTCATTAACTAATTCATTATGGGATTCATTGTTTTCCATTTCAATTTATTAGTAAATTTTAGAAGATTATAGATCTAAAATGAACTTTTTTATCGAGAAAGGATAAAAAATGACTGAGATATTTTTTATCAAACCACGTATCCTTTAACAGATTTATTACTAGTCTCACTCGAATTTTAAAATTGAATTTAGGTGTATTTTTTATCAAAACTAAAAAACTCAATTTATTAGGCAAAAGTTTACAAGCCTTTGAAGTATTTTATTACATTTACATGTAAATAAAGTATAGAATAACAAAAAGAAAAGTCTTTTAGGTTTTTTATTGATTTTATTTTGATTTCTATGCCATAGCAGATTCTAAAGATATAACTTTGAGAGATAAACAATGAGAACTAAAAGTTCCAAATGAAAAAATTTAGGTTTTACGAATAGTGTCTGGAATCAAAATTTTGTTATTTCGAGTAATTTTTGATCCAATTTTCACGGATCTTTGACATATCTATATTTATTTTGAATCTTATTTAGAGAAAAAATAGATAATGAATAAGAAATAAGAATTTGTTTTGAACAATAGATGTCTTTCACATCCAACTATAACAATGAGTAACTTCTTCATTTTAAAATGGCGGTTCCAAAAAAACGTACTTCGATATCAAAAAAGCGTATCCGTAAAAATATTTGGAAAAGGAAAGGATATTTGGCAGCGTTAAAAGCTTTGTCATTAGGGAAATCTCTTTCTACCGGGAATTCAAAAAGTTTTTTTGTACGACAAACAAATAAGTCCTAAAATATTGGAATAATTTGTGAATTTCAAAGTTAATATAAAATTAACAATAGTTAGTCCCTATTCTAATCAATATGAAATAGACTCTTAATTATAAGATTATTATAAGATATAAGATTATTATAAGATTATAAGATGTCTAAAAGAGGAATTATTACGTTTTCTTAATTCTAAAAAAATTATTTTTTTCTTTTTTTAGTATATTTTCACTCAGATTTTGGTGGTGTGGTGGGGAGTCTTTTTTTCCCCATCGACCTTAAAAAAAAATAATTTTTATCTTTCTCGGTAAGGGCAGATATAAGATTTTTAGTTCAAATTAATTAATTGTTGAAACTAATGGATTTCATGTTAAAAATTTTTGGATAACTTTCTGACTTCTTACTTTATTGTATTTACTATATGTATTATGTAATGTATTTAACATAAAAAGAACTTAATTGTTGAGATATTATGTACAAATAATGCGTCAATTTGGAGTAATCCAAAATATGCCTATTTTGGATTCATTTAGAAAATTTATTTTTGTCTCAAATTTTGAAATCA